AAAGCGCAAGCCGAAACGGGTGAAATTAAAGGACATTACTTGAATGCAACTGCGGGTACATGTGAAGAAATGATGAAAAGAGCGGTATTTGCCAGAGAATTGGGAGTTCCTATCGTAATGCATGACTACTTAACTGGGGGGTTCACCGCAAATACTAGCTTGGCTCATTATTGCCGCGACAATGGTCTACTTCTTCACATCCATCGCGCAATGCATGCAGTTATTGATAGACAGAAAAATCATGGTATGCATTTTCGTGTACTAGCTAAAGCATTACGTATGTCTGGTGGAGATCATGTTCACGCTGGTACAGTAGTGGGTAAACTGGAGGGGGAACGTGAGATGACTTTGGGTTTTGTTGATTTGTTACGTGATGATTTTATTGAAAAAGATCGAAGTCGTGGTATTTTTTTCACTCAAGACTGGGTCTCTATGCCAGGTGTTCTGCCCGTGGCTTCAGGGGGTATTCATGTTTGGCATATGCCTGCCCTAACCGAAATCTTTGGGGATGATTCCGTACTACAGTTCGGTGGAGGAACTTTAGGGCACCCTTGGGGAAATGCACCCGGTGCAGTAGCTAATCGGGTGGCTTTAGAAGCATGTGTACAAGCTCGTAATGAGGGACGCGATCTTGCTCGTGAAGGTAATGATATTATTCGTGAAGCTAGCAAATGGAGCCCTGAGCTAGCCGCTGCTTGTGAAATATGGAAAGAGATCACATTCGAGTTCGAGCCAGTGGATAAGCTAGATATATAGACAAAATAAGCGCGTATAATTCAGCAATTCCTGTTTGTTCTCCTAATTGATTGCAATGAAACTTGGCCCAATCTTTTCCTCAAAAAAAGAAAGATTGGGCCAAATCGGATAAAGAATAAACATCTTATACTAATACTATACTATGAACTATGAGGGTCTTTGTGTATTTACATATATCTTTTTTTATATGTACAGACCTTACGATATACAATACAATATACAAGTATATACAAAATCTAAACATAAGAAAATAAGATCGAAGGAAGACTAAACAACTTATCTATTCTATTATTTATTGTTGGAGCCATAGGCTGAATTATGGATCCTTGGGATTGGATTGGTGGATCCTTTTATATTCTTTAGTTTCAGGCCATAGATCAAGCCAAGGGAAGGATTCCTTATACCCCTATCCTGTATATTGTCTTTTTCGTTCCCTATTGTCTTTTTCGTTCCCTGTTGTAATATAAACTCATTTTCTTAAATTCATTTTTAATTTATGGGAAGAAACAACTATGTATCTTTTTGATGAGAATTGAAAGTTTTACATGAGAAAAACCTGTCTTTATACTTTATATATCATATATCTTTTTTTGAGGAAAAGATTCTATCATAATCTCTATCATAATATTGAAATGATTCACCGGATTCCTCAAAAAGAGAATTTTCAAGACTTGCTCGTTTTTCATTAACAATCTGAATTATTGGATCATATACTTCATTTGAATTCTGATGAGAAATAAAAAGAAAAAAAATAGTAAAATGATTTTTTCTTCATCGAATGACTATTCATCTATTAGTATTAGGTTTTTATCAAATAGGGGGCAGAAAGAATCTATGGAAAAATGTTGGTTAAATTCTATGTTGTCTAACAAGAAGTTAGAACATAGATGTGGACTAAGTAAATCAATGGATGATAGTCTTGATGCTCTTGGACATACCAGTGGAAGTGAAGAAACTATTCTAAATGATGCGGAGAAAAAGATTCCTAGTTGGGATAGTTATAGTTTCAGTAATATTAATTATCTAAATTATTTATTTGATAACAGGAATATTTGGAGTTTGATCTCTGATCATACTTTTTTAGTTAGAAATAGTAATGGTGACACTTATTCTGTATATTTTGATATTGAAAATCAGATTTTTGATATTGACAATGCTAGTTTGAGTGAACTAGAGATTCTTTTTTCTAGTTATTTGAATAGTGGGTCTAATAGTAGTAATTACTACTATTATTATTCCATGTATGATACTCAATCTAATTGGAATAATCACATTAATAGTTGCATTGATAGTTATCTTCATTTTGAAATCAATAGTGACATTTACAGTGGTATCGACAGTTACATTTTTAGTTTCATTTGTACGGAAAATATAAGTAGTATTGAAAGTGGAAATTCTAGTATCAAAACTAGTAGTAGTTCTTTCAATAGAATAGAAAGAACTAATGATTTCGATATAAATACAAAATACAAACAGTTATGGGTTCAATGTGAGAATTGTTATGGATTAAATTATAAAAAATTTTTTAGTTCAAAAATGAATATTTGTGAACACTGCGGATATCATTTGAAAATGAGTAGTTCAGATAGAATCGAACTATTTATAGATCCTGGCACTTGGGAACCTATGGATGAAGATATGGTTTCTATGGACCCCATTGAATTTCATTCAGAGGAAGAACCTTATATAGATCGCATCTCTTTTTATCAAATAAAAACGGGTTTAACTGAAGCTGTTCAAACGGGCGTAGGTCAACTAAATAGTATTCCCATAGCAATGGGAATTATGGATTTTCAGTTTATGGGAGGTAGTATGGGATCCGTAGTAGGTGAGAAAATCACCCGTTTGATCGAGTATGCTACTAATCGATCTCTACCTGTCATTATTGTGTGTGCTTCTGGAGGAGCACGCATGCAAGAAGGGAGTTTGAGCTTGATGCAAATGGCTAAAATATCTTCTGCTTTATATGATTATCAATTAAATAAAAAGTTATTCTATGTATCAATCCTTACATCTCCTACAACTGGCGGAGTTACAGCAAGTTTTGGTATGTTGGGAGATATCATTATTGCTGAACCTAATGCCTACATTGCGTTTGCGGGTAAAAGAGTAATTGAACAAACATTGAAAAAGACAGTACCCGACGGTTCACAGGTAGCTGAGTATTTATTCGATAAGGGCTTATTCGACCCAATCGTACCACGTAATCCTTTAAAAGGTGTTCTGAATGAGTTATTTCAGCTACATGGTTTCCTTCCCTTGAATCAAGATTAAAAAAAAAGATTGAAATTCTTCATTTTCAAATGGAAGTATAGCACTAGCTTCAGTTATTTTTATTTGTAGCGCATACGCATTTAGTTCATTATAATGAAAAAAAATAAAACTAAGAAGATGGTATTTTCTTTGGAGACATCCGTTATAAATGTAGTAAGAGTTAGAAGTTTTGGATAATGACTTTTTGACCCGGATCCCTTTTTTATTCTACCTCTCTTCCTGATTAGGAATAAGCATCCCTCTATTGACAAGATAAAAAAGAATTTCTTTCTCCTTCCGAGAAATCCGGGAAATAAAAATAAATTTCTCCGTCCTTTTGACATATTCATATATAGAACAACGAAAAATAGATAAAAAAAGATATCGAAAAAATGAAAAGAAAATATTAAATAAAAAGAAAAAGAAATAAGAAATCTCAAATCAAAGAAAGAAAATAGAAATATTCAAATAACAAATAATAAGAATACAGAAGTTCTTTCTATTTAGCGAAAATCCCCGTTTTTCACTAGGAATCCCTGTTTGTTGGATAAGATTGGTTAAAGTCGGGAACTCATAAGAAACTCTTTTCTATCTTTCCTTTCAAAGAAAAAAAGGTGTTTTGATGAAAGGAAAGATAGAAAGACGATGAAGATAAAGATGGGAGAAGAAGAATCCAATTTCTTAAAGCGGATTCTCATAAATATTCGTGTAGAAAGAGGAATAGGTACACTTCATTGAGTTCTACATTCGTTATTGGTTATGAAATATTTCATATTAATATTATCTTAATATTCTATCTAATAGATAGACTTATCATAAGATATCTTTATAATTATAATAGGTACAAATATGAAATTGAGGTACCCATTCTATGATAGATTTTAACCTTCCCTCTATTTTTGTTCCTGTAGTGGCCCTAGTTTTTCCGGCAATCGCAATGGCTTCTTTATCTCTTTATGTCCAAAGAAATAAGATTGTCTAAATATGATGGGACCAAATCTCATCAATTTATTTCAAAACTGGATCATCATACAGATACTTTTTTAATGTAATATGGTAGGATATATGATATGTGGCTTTTCCGAAAACAAATGGAAGAGTTGTTTTGTTATGTATGCCGATGCATAATATACGCATTAATGCATGTATATGCGGTTATAGCTTAATCAATTAAATGATTAAATTCAAAATGATCAGCAAATCTTTTTTGAAAAATATTTGAAATAGAAACTCAATTTATCTAACCAATTATTCCTAAGAGTTCCTGTCGGAATGCTGCTAGTTGATGAAAGTTACTTCGGGATCAAGCAATAAAAGTCGAGTCAAATCCTTTTGGATTATTCTCTCAATTCCAATCGAATGCAACTGGATCTAGTATAGTATGAACTGGCGATCAGAACATATATGGATAGAACTTATAACAGGGTCTCGAAAAACAAGTAATTTTTGCTGGGCCTTTATCCTTTTTTTAGGTTCACTAGGATTCTTAGTGGTTGGAACTTCCAGTTATCTTGGTAAAAATCTGATATCCGTATTTCCTTATCAGCAAATTCTTTTTTTCCCACAAGGGATCGTGATGTCTTTTTATGGGATCGCAGGTCTATTCATTAGTTCTTATTTGTGGTGCACAATTTCATGGAATGTAGGTAGTGGTTATGACCAATTCGATAGAAAAGAAGGGATAATGTCCCTTTTTCGTTGGGGATTTCCTGGAAGAAATCGTCGCGTCTTCCTTCGTTTCTTTCTGAAAGATATCCAATCAATCAGAATGGAGGTGAGAGAGGGTCTTTTTCCTCGCCGTGTTCTTTATATGGAAGTCAGGGGCCAAGGAGCTATTCCCTTGACCCGTACTGATGAGAATTTGACTCCACGAGAAATTGAACAAAAAGCTGCCGAATTGGCCTATTTCTTGCGCGTACCCATTGAAGTATTTTGAAATGAACTGAAGAATAAATCTCAGCATGAGAGAAGGAACTTAATACATCTCAAAAGCAGGAGGACGTATATGGAACAATATGAATAAAATCTAATATAACTAATCAAAAATATAACTAATCAAATAGAATATATTAAAAAAAAATATATGAAGGAGAATAGAAACTATTTTGTATACGCATACACATGGTGTCCAGCTTCACTCTTTATACTAGTAAAAGGTCTAATAATTATAGATTCATCAAATATCCTAACATGTCTTTTGTTTTCGTAAAAAATAATTCCTCTTTTTAGGCCTTTGAATTGATACCCTATCCCCGCGCTGCGGTTAGACAGTGAAATCTTTCGAATTCAAAATAGAAATAAAAGAATTAAAGGATCCGGTTCCGGTAGGGTTCGTCTTGAAATCCAAATTCTATTCGTTAGTTCAAATGGGTTTTCGAGTCTTCATCGAAAGGAATAAATGAAGGGAAAATTGGTTACAATTTGCCTAATTGTGATCTCTGGAATATGGAAATAATATTTACTTCTTTTTTTTTTTTCATTTTAAAAGGGCCCTTCTTCTATGTTCTATTCTAGATTATTCTAGATCCAAAGACTCAATTCTTACACAAAAACAAAAATAGGAAAAGATCCATAGGTTCGATACCTTATTCTTGTTTTCTTGTTAGAGTTATAGGCTCTTGTTATATAATTCGTGCTTCGTAGAAATCTCAGATAGAATCGACAAATGAAACAGGTTCATTAACAATTCACATCATGGATACAGAATGAAAAAAAAGAAAGCATTGGCTTCCCTCCCATATCTTGTGTCTATACTCTTTTTGCCCTGGTGGATTTCTCTCTCATTTAATAAATGTCTAGAAACTTGGGTTATTAATTGGTGGAATACCAGGCAATCCGAAATCCTTTTGAATGATATTCAAGAGAAAAATGTTCTAGAAAAATTTCTGGAATTAGAAGAACTATTCCTGTTGGACGAGATGATAAAGGAGTACTCGGAGACACATATGCAAAGGATTCGTATAGGAATGCACAAGGAAACAATACAATTGGTCCAAAAACACAATGAATCTCATTTCCATATCATTTTGCATTTCTCTACAAATCTAATCTGTTTCGCTATTCTAAGTGGTTATTTTTTTCTGGGTAATGAAGAACTTTTCATTCTAAATTCTTGGATTCAGGAATTTCTCTATAACTTAAGTGATACAATCAAAGCTTTTTCGATTCTTTTAGTTACTGATTTATGGATCGGATTTCACTCGACCCATGGTTGGGAACTAATGATTGGTTCGATCTACAGCGATTTTGGATTGGCTCAGAATGATCAGATTATATCTGGTCTTGTTTCCACTTTTCCAGTGATTCTAGATACAATTGTGAAATATTGGATTTTCCATTTTTTAAATCGTGTATCTCCTTCGCTTGTAGTAATTTATCATTCAATGAATGAATGAAGAATTTCTTAGATCTTTTTCTTTATACTTCTACCTTATTTACTTCAAGGTATTCTTACTATAGTACAATTCTTTCAGTACAATCAATACAATGGCAAACTTGTGGATAGGGAATTCTACTAGATACCTATCAAATTTATTGTAGAAATTCCGGGGATCAATGATTGGACCATGCAAAATAGAAATACTTTTTCTTGGGTAAAAGAACAGATGACTCGATCCATTTATGTATCGATCATGATATATGTAATAACTCGAGCATCTATTTCAAATGCATATCCCATTTTTGCACAGCAGGGTTATGAAAATCCACGAGAAGCAACTGGACGAATTGTATGTGCCAATTGCCATTTAGCTAATAAGCCCGTGGATATTGAAGTTCCGCAAGCTGTACTTCCTGATACTGTATTTGAAGCAGTTGTTCGAATTCCTTATGATATGCAACTGAAACAAGTTCTTGCTAATGGTAAAAAAGGAGCTTTGAATGTAGGAGCTGTTCTTATTTTACCCGAGGGATTCGAATTAGCCCCCCCTGATCGTATTTCTCCCGAAATGAAAGAAAAGATGGGCAATCTTTCTTTTCAGTGTTATCGTCCTAATAAAAGAAATATTCTTGTGATAGGTCCTGTTCCCGGTCAGAAATATAGTGAAATCGTCTTTCCTATTCTTTCCCCCGACCCTGCGACGAAAAAAGACGTTCACTTCTTAAAATATCCCATATATGTAGGTGGGAACAGAGGAAGGGGTCAGATTTATCCTGATGGTAGCAAGAGTAACAATACAGTTTATAATGCTACATCTGCTGGTATAGTAAGCAGAATAGCACGTAAAGAAAAGGGGGGATATGAAATATCCATAGTTGATGCATCAGAAGGACGTCAAGTGGTTGATATTATACCTCCAGGACCAGAACTTCTTGTTTCAGAAGGTGAATCCATCAAGCTTGATCAGCCATTAACAAGTAATCCAAATATAGGAGGGTTTGGTCAGGGAGACGCGGAAATAGTGCTTCAAGATCCATTACGAGTCCAAGGCCTTCTGTTCTTCTTGGCATCTGTGATTTTGGCACAAATCTTTTTGGTTCTGAAAAAGAAAC